GAAACTCAATCAAATTCATAATTGTCTTAATGTCATCTTTTCCTTCTCTTTTATTGTCTGAATATTCAGCTAAGACCATTCTAATGCTCCTTTTCGCCATGCATAAACTGAACCCACAATTGGGATAAGCACGAAAATTAAAGCTTCTATAAATACGGATACACCCAATACATCGAAACTCATTGCCCATGGATAAAGAAAGACCGTTTCAACATCAAAAATAACAAAAACTAGAGCAAACATGTAATAGCGGATTCGGAATTGTAACCAAGCATCTCCCATGGGTTCTATACCCGATTCATAACTAGAGAGCTTCTCCGGCCCCTTACTAATTGGTGCTAAAACTCCGGAAATTACAAATGCTAAGATAGGAATAACACTTGATATTATTAGAAATGCCCAAAAAATATCATATTCGTGAAGCAGAAACATAAGTGCACCCCTATTAATTAATTTAATGTGGAATATGCTGAATTATTCGATTAGAATTGTAATTGTCAATTAATCCAGAACCAAAACTTCTTAGGAGAAACAAGAATTGATTTTAATTTAATCAAACCACATAGAGTTTGTTTGCTGCGGGACATGTCTTGTTTCATTTTTAATTTAAAGATTCATTCATTATATCATTTATTTTTCATTGTTTGTATTGACTCGATATAAAAAATTTAATACATCGAACTATTCGACAGACCAAATTACCCAACCAACTCAACTGATAGAATATAAAATCAAACTCAAGTTGATACATTTAGGACTAATTAATCATATCCAAAACAATCAATTGGAGTTATTGTTCTCGATTAGTCTGGGGACTTCCACAAAACAAATACAAGACCAAAAAAAGAATAGGTCCTAGGTCCATGTGACCTATGATTCGATTTGGTTAGGTCAGGCTAAAGTTTTTAGCCAGCATCATGTCATGCACGAAAATTAATGAAAAGGTATGGGTATTTTATCCAAGCCAAGATTTGACAAATACTGTGTTAGATCTATTAAAATTGGATCCATTAAAATGCATTGTTCTTGTTTTTATTTTTCTGTCCCTATATACTTACATGAACATGTAGTAATGCTTTTATTTCTATGGACCAACCTATTGGCCTTTTCATAAAAAAGCACTAATAAGGAAATAAAATCTATTTCTAAAAAATAGAATGTATTAGGGCTATACGGACTCGAACCGTAGACCTTCTCGGTAAAACAGATCAAACTTTTTATTATTATCGAAATGATTCGAACTGTTTCAAAGACCCAACATGCATTTTGTTGCATTGGGCTCTTTCATTAACTGATGTAAATATTCAGTTAGTCCACCATATTTTTCTTTCCTTTATTACGGGAAGAAAAAAAGATAATGAGATGGTTCCATGTGCTCTGATTCATTATTTGTATTCTAATCTAAGAGCAATACCAAAGTTTTTCAAAGAAGGGTTACCTTGACTTAGGTCTGCCTCCGGCCTAAATTAACCTAAGTTAAATAGAGTCTCCGCCGCTCCGCTGCAAGAGTCAAATATGAGACTTCATACACCTTAAAGTTCATAGAACGAAAAGAGGTTATTTTGATTGAGGTCCTTAAACTCATTATGCCTGGCATTGAATGGGCTGAGTATTAACCTTATCAACTATAAAGGATTCTATTTGGTATCTGAATTCGTACCTGAATCAGACCGAACCAAAAATTTGTCATGCTATTGTTCTTTTGTTCTCTCGAGTTTAATTTATGGAGTAAGACATCGATTTCTCAATAAGATAAATTATGTTCATTGCATAATTGGCTCCCTTGAAAAGCATTGGCGCATGTGTAAACGAGGTGCTCTACCTAACTGAGCTATAGCCCTTGTTCATAGATATCTTAACATATAGATAATTTCTTGTCAAGATGGATTGGATATTCCATGATCCCACAGGATAGTTCTATGGCTAAAGGAGATTGGTATTGCTTATAAATAATATTCCATCTATAATTCCCCAAGTAATGGATCCTTTTTGATGATAAATAACCTACTTAACTCAGTGGTTAGAGTATTGCTTTCATACGGCGGGAGTCATTGGTTCAAATCCAATAGTAGGTAGAACTCATTAGATACCGGAGTCAATGGTATCTAATAAGTTTTTCTACCATATTTTTTCTTTTAGTTGTATCAAATTAGACTTTAACTGTATTCCATTTCAATTAGCAGAATTGAAATGGGATATGTATAGTATAATAAATAACTTCCACTTCTAAAAGATAAAAAACTTCTTTTGATTGATTATTTTTATTTATTTGGAAATATTATTGATAGCCTCTACTCGTGTCCTAGCCCGCCTGAGAGCTAGATTTGCCTCAATTGCCTGTTTCTTACCTTCAGCTCTACTTAAGTTAGCTTCAGCTATTTTAAGAGCTTGTTGAGCTTCTTGCGGATCAATGTCAGTACTCATCTCTGCATCATTTCCTAAAATAGTGATCTCATTATTACCTATCCTAGCGAAACCGCCCATCAGAGCCACAGTTAAC